GACTATTAACGAATATGTATCTCGACCCGTCTCAATGAATTTGCATGAGGTATTAATATCTATCCGATACATTATTCACATGTCTGTCAGGAACCAGATTTGAACTGGTGACACGAGGATTTTCAGTCCTCTGCTCTACCAACTGAGCTATCCCGACCTTTTACCGCGCACCATCCTAGTGGAGTTGTATCTATGTAAATTTGTAAATTAAAGAGACTACAAAAGTCTTAACAAATTTGACATAGTCCCTGTAATTTCTTAGTTTTAGATCTTCATTCAAAAAGTTTATTTGTAAACATAAGGATATAGATTGTGAATGATTCAATAATGGGAATTACTTGCCCATACATGTTCATTTGTACAGGTATCATATCTATCCAAACCAGATTGATATAAGATCAAAAGATTTCTGTTCGTATCCTTTTGTGAACGAGTAGAATTAATGAGAAAGATATTGAATTTTGTTTGAACCATTGATGGATGAAGATGAAAAAAAAAGAATATAAAGAGTTAGAAAGTAAAATAGACTTTTTATTGGGGATAGAGGGACTTGAACCCTCACGATTTCTAAAGTCGACGGATTTTCCTTTTACTATAAATTTCATTGCTGTCGGTATTGACATGTAGAACGGGACTCTCTCTTTATTCTCTTCCGATTAATTCGTTTTTCAAAAGATCTATCAAACTCTGGAATGAATGATTTGATCACCGATCGATTCTTCCTTCAACTTCGATTGGAATAGATCCACAATAGCTCTGAATTTTGCATATATAATAAATATATAATAGATTCAGGTCGTAATTAATCGTTTGATATGTTAGTATGTATACGTACTATGTATTAGATATATAGGATCATCCTTTCTTTAATTTCGATAGAAGGATTCTCGCTACCAACGTAACGTAGTCAACCCCATTCGTTAGAACAGCTTCCATTGAGTCTCTGCACCTATCCTTTTTTATTCTAGTTTTTAAAACCTTGTTTGTTTTCTCAAAATAAAGATTTGGCTCAGGATTGCCCCTTTTTTTTCCCGGGTTTCTCTGAATTTGGAAGTTACCACTTAGCAGGTTTCCATACTAAGGCTCAATTCAATCAAGTCCGTAGCGTCTACCAATTTCGCCATATCCCCCCTTTATTTTAAATTTTTATTTTAGACAAGGCCCTAGTTATAATACCATCCACTTCTTTCATTTATCTTGGACTGTTGAATTCATTATCTAATGATTCCCATATCGAAAAAGTTATATGTCGCTATTTTCTTTTTTTGGGCATCCTCTTCCATTTCATCTCTTTTCTATTGTATGAACCATATTTGTTTGAATCAGAAATGATTCTATCATTTCTGTACCCGCAATTCAATATAGATAGATATATCCCACATATATATACGTCTCCCCCATCTTTCGTTTTTACAGCGCAATTTTGAATACTGAAACGGTCGATATTAATTCTTTTTTTTTCGTCCTATCTATTCCTTTTTCGAATGAAACCAGAGGACTATTTCGTTAACATTTTTATTGTATCCTTATCTTATTTCTTATTCTTAGGGCCGATCCGCTATAATTATAAATTATAATATAATTTGAATATAAAATATAATTAACTTAACAGAATTTGCTAGAAATGCTCTCAGAAATAATTCCATTTTTTTTCTAATCATAATTTCAAATTTGAAATAAAATAGTATTAGCGTAAAAAAAATTCCAATTTTTTCTATAGAAAAAGAAGAAAAATTAGTGAAATTTCTAACTAACTATATTTCTAACTAACTAAATCTAAATAAATAATAAATAGTCAATAAATATAATGTAAAATGTAAAGTAAAAAATGAAAATAAATAGAAATAAAATTGATATTATGTATAAGATGATAGAATGAAAATGAAATATAATATAACATATATTTATATTATTAGAATATAATTCATAAATTGAATTTCTAGTTATAGAATATGTTATTAGCTAGAATATAGGAGAGTTTCCTGAATTCCTATACATTATTTGTATTTCTGTTATGTGAGCCCGCTTAGCTCAGAGGTTAGAGCATCACATTTGTAATGTGATGGTCATCGGTTCGATTCCGATAGCCGGCTTTTTTCTCTATCGATTTTTTGATAATCTCTCTTCCAATGTGGGGTCACCAATCTATTATGTCGTATTAACTTGATAATTATCATTATCAATAAAAAAGTAGATTAGAGCAATTAGATCTAAACAGAACAAATCATAAAACAAAGCCTTAACTTCCTATATATACATATACAAAATACATATACAAAAAATCAGGATATCGATACAATTCATTTCATTCTACTTTGCAATATTGCAATAGATTTCGCTTTGCTTTGTTCATCCTTTAGTTCAGTCTGAATTTCGATTTATTTTCTGTAAAATACAATTTCAATAAAAAAGGAGTCTTTATGTCTCGTTACCGAGGACCTCGTTTCAAAAAAATACGCCGTCTGGGGGCGTTACCGGGATTAACTAGTAAAAGACCCAGATCCGGAAGTGATCCTAAAAATCAATTGCGTTCTGGGAAAAAATCGCAATATCGTATTCGTCTAGAAGAAAAACAGAAATTGCGTTTTCATTATGGTCTGACAGAGCGACAATTACTTAAATATGTGCATATCGCAGGAAAAGCCAAGGGGTCAACGGGCCAGGTTTTACTACAACTACTTGAGATGCGTTTAGATAACATCCTTTTTCGATTGGGTATGGCTTCGACCATTCCTGGAGCTAGGCAATTAGTTAACCACAGACATATTTTAGTTAATGGTCGTATAATGGATATACCAAGTTATCGTTGCAAACCCCGAGATATTATTACTACGAAGGATAAACAAAGATCGAAAGCTCTGATTCAAAATTATATTGCTTCGTCCCCCCAAGAGGAGTTGCCAAACCATTTGACTATTGACCCAATCCAATATAAAGGATTAGTAAATCAAATAATAGATAGTAAATGGATCGGTTTAAAAATAAATGAGTTGTTAGTCGTAGAATATTATTCCCGTCAGACTTGAAACGAAAATAACAAAGAAAGGTTCAGACAATTATGTCCCCCCTTTTTGCTGAAGTAAATAGATCTAAGGCTTTTTTTTATCCGCATTTTTTTCATTCATGTATCGCAAATAAGTTATCTGTAGGATTTTTTCTTTTTTTCTCTTGACGCGATATTTTGTATTTTATATACCTTAACACAGCAATGTAATTAGGAATAGAGAATCTCTATCAAATGCTGTTGAAAGAATGGTATCAATTGTTATTTGATTTGATACATTGTGGTCGGTAACGTCTGTGAATTAACAGAAACGGAAAGAGAGGGATTCGAACCCTCGGTAAACAAAAGTCTACATAGCAGTTCCAGTGCTACGCCTTGAACCACTCGGCCATCTTTCCTACATAATCTTATTATTGACCAGAAACCGAGTGAATGGCGAGTCATTCCTATTATTACAGTACAGGTACGGCTGATCAATTATTCTCTAGGAATCAAAAATTTCTTTCCGATTTATCAAAAACAACTTATCTCATCAACTACCCCATATATCTATTACAAATTCATGAATCGTACCGTGGATTTTTCCATGCCATAGTATCCTACTCCCTTTGTCCAAAAGGCGGACAATTTGAGCAGAAGGTCTACGCCTTTAGTTTTTTTTTTTTTTTAGAATAAGTCGTCTGTTTTTATGTTATTTTGTACTAGAATTCCTTTGTTTGTAGGATCATTTTCCCCCAGGGATAATGAGAAGAATTATAGAATGGATTGCTAATTATGCCTAGATCTCGGATAAATGGAAATTTTATTGATAAGACCTCTTCAATTGTAGCCAATATTTTATTACGAATAATTCCGACAACTTTAGGAGAAAAAAAGGCATTTACCTATTATAGGGATGGTGTGATTTGATTCTTTTTTTTTGCTTTTTTTTAGCCCTCCCCTCAGTCTTAGGATAAAAAGACGTGGTTCGGAATAGAAAGAACCAAATTATGGAAAAACCTACGCTTGGTGAAGGTAAAGTTTGGAGATAGAACAATTCCTTCTGTCGTGTATCCTCGATTGATCCAGCCTCAGATACTTTAATTGTCGATTTTAGTATTGAACAAAAGGTTATACCTATAGGTTCTTGTGGGTCCACTAGTCCCAATAGGCGGCATAGGGGAAGAAGCACTACACCTAGAAATCAACAACACGAAAACTTTGTTATAAAATACCCTTTTCCTTATCGGTATTGGGTTAGCATGGTTGGGACAACAAACATCCATCTCGTTCGTACTTTGGATACCCGTATAACCATCAAAGATCGTTGAAGTGACTAATTCCTGGAATATAGTAGGCGTTGAGGACAAAGAAATCGTTGGAGTTACCATTTCTATCTAGCACTAATACGATTGGTGTTAAGAAAAAACCTCTTGCGGGAAGGCTGGCTAGAGATTTCTAGTAAAAATACTAGCTCCTGTCAGTTCATAATGAGAATAGTGAAATTTTGATTTTATGGATTATTCTCCTTAGTATTATGCACAGAAGGGAGGAGCCGTATGAGATGAAAATCTCACGTACGGTTCTGGAACGGAGATTTTTTGAATAAAATGAACGACCGTAACGGATGTCGGCTCAATCCGAAGGAAATTATGCGGAAGCTTTACAGAATTATTATGAAGCTACGCGACCAGAAATAGATCCCTATGATCGAAGTTATATACTCTATAATATAGGCCTTATACATACAAGCAATGGAGAGCATACAAAGGCTTTAGAATATTATTTCCGGGCACTAGAACGAAACCCATTCTTACCACAAGCTTTTAATAATATGGCCGTGATCTGTCATTACGTGCGACTATCCCCACTATAGAAAGAAGGAAAAAAAGAGCAAATTGACTAGTCAATACTAGAAAAAAAGGGCTTTCTACATATGCATCGTCCAAAGCAACGATTTGTATCAGCTGTAGCAATGAAAGAGACTTTACAATATACAAAAAATAGGAAAAAAGAT